TGAAATTTTTCTTTCATTCGGCTCCTTTATGGAAGATCGATGTATTCCCAGAAATAAAATGACATCCATAACATCTATGTCAGCTTTTTTATCTGAATTCATTCAAATCTACTCGCTTTCTAGATGATCCCTCTAGAGGAGGAGAATTATATCAACTCTGTCTAGTTTCTTCGTTCCCTATTTCTACTCACAGGATCCTGAGGAAAAGAATTTGGTTTCCACCGAGCGGAAACAATATGCCGATGGTTCTAGTAAACCAAAACCACCGTTTTATAGCTAAAAGCTTCAATCTCCCTTTTACAACACAAAAATTGAAGATCTAGTTACGATTGGAAATAAACTTTTGTATCTTTATCCATGTATCCTTGACTCATACTCATTCAATTGGAAGAGTTGATCCAATGCAAAAAAATTATGCTTCACGATTCCATAATCCAATTTTATCTTTATTCAATTTATAATTGACCTTTGGATACAAATCGTGAGAATGTATATTCTTCCTCAAATATGCCATTGAGAGGTAAAGGATTAAACCTTTTTAAGAAATAAAGTTTTGATTCGGAATATGAAAAAACCGAAAGACCCCTTAACTATTTAAGTTGTTAATAGAACGAATCACACTTTTACCACTAAACTATACCCGCTACAATTTATATATTGTATATAAATGGAGGAACATTTGTCGAACAAAGAGATGAGATACAATCAAGATAGCATCAGAATCATGAAAATGCTAGTGTTTACGTGTATTTTGCCCCCCGGAAACTTGATAAAAAAAAATAGGCGAATAGCAAAAAGCTTATCTTATTTAAATAAGATAAAAAGTTATAATTATAATTATACTTTTCGTTTGCTGGGAAGTCATTACTTAGAGTTCCGGTCCGAAGGAGTCATTGAAGCCGGATCATCCAAATGATCAATTCTGTATACACAGTTCTTTTCGACTTTCCTTTAAACTGTCAGATCTTATGAATTTAGGTCAATTGATCTCAAGTGTTCAAATAAAGCTTGTTCTTTTAATTGAACAAGTACAAGTAAATGATCTATTTATAATTGATTATAAATAATCAATATGAAAAATATGTATGTTTATATAGTTGAGGTTATTTTTTATTTAATATATGTATGTGTATGTGTATGTGTTTTTTTAGTCCACTTTTTTCAGTAAGTAAATTTTTATTTATAAAAGAATAAAAAAAAGAACATTAAGAAGAAAATATAAAATATTTAGAAGAAAATATAAAATATTTAGAAGAAAATATAAAATATTTCTTATTAATAATAAGAAATGATGAAACTTCCATCATAGGAATGGGGATGGAAATTGCCCTTGTTGCTTCTTTAATAACAAGTATTTATGATTTGATATCAAATCATAATTGAATTGGTTGATCCATGAATGATTGATTCATTGAAACTAAAAATAAGTAATGGCCCGGCCAGTACTCCAGTACTTAAATTGGGCCGGGGGAATAAATCTTTTGTACAAAATAAAATCAATAAGGCATTTTTTCTATTGGTGATATCTCTTTCGAATCATTATATAAATTGAATTGCGGATCAAATTTGTAAATATCTTTAAATATTTTAATATATATTTATATATATAATTATAGAAATAATATAGTATAGAATTTATATAATTAATTCTCTTTTTTTTATATTGGTTATATGTTATTTTTCTATCCTTCTAATAAGGAAAGAAAACTGGGGTTTTTTTGATCAATCTTTACTTCAACTTCGCGTGTCACATCACATAAAAAATTTTTCAAATTGGAATTTGGAGAGATGGCTGAGTGGACTAAAGCGTCGGATTGCTAATCCGTTGTACGAATTATTTGTACCGAGGGTTCGAATCCCTCTCTCTCCGCTCTATCTAATCACTTGAAACTTTTAAATTCGAAAAAATATCAATCAATCCCTTATATTTTATCATCAAAAAAATAAGAAAAAAGAAAGGAAAAACAAAAAAGATCTTATGGTTATTCCTCACGTCCAGGATTGCGCCCTGGATCATTAGATAAGAATCCGAAAATGAAGAGAGAAACAAAGAATATCACTACTGTATAAACGAAGAGTTTGAGAGTAAGCATTACAAAATCTCCAAGATTTTTTTTTATGGGAATGGATTACCTAATTTTTTTGGACCACATATGCTATTTTAACATGACACCTCACAATCACAATAAAAAAAAAATTTTCACTAATTTATTTGTAATAAGATTCTGAGTCCTTCGTTAGAAAAATTTTCTTGTTACCCCCACAATTACAATTAGGTATTGTGGAAGACCTAATAAAGTCTTTGTTCACTGGAAGGTCAGAGTTAGAACAAGGAAATAAATGGATTCAAATTAATTACTATGGTTATTCAATATAAAAAATTTCTATTTTTTGAATCGAGGGTTCATAATGTAAGACTATCCAATCCTATTAATTTTTTTGATCAAAAAAATCATGAATTTAGGAAAGTATTAAAGATTTCAGCGAAAACTTACAGCGGCTTGCCAAACAAAGGCTAAGAGAAAAAAGAATAAAGGTATGATGGGCATAACGTCTACGATTGGATTGAAAAAGGCATAAGCCTCGGGCAATTTGGCGAAGAAAAAACTACTTGAATAAAGGGCATAATTAAGACAGATACAGATTAAACTAAAGATATTAAGCATAACAAAAATTTGGTTCTTGTAGATTAGATAATTTGATTTTGATTGAGTTACTTTATATAATATAAGGTAAAAATAAAAAGGGGCAGGTCAAAAAAATCCCCTTTTTCTATTCTTAAACGAGAATACAAGGAATTATACTTTCATACAATATTTTAATTTCATTTTATGTAATGATCAATAAATTTTTGATTATTCTATATCGACATGTGTCATGTCGAATCCTAGCAACAAGATTTCCCGTATGTATCTTATTTAGGTTGGGCTGGAATTGACGAATAACCAAAACTAATAATAGTCTTTATAAGTGTCGAATAGAAATCTAAATGGGGCGTGGCCAAGCGGTAAGGCAACGGGTTTTGGTCCCGTTACTCGGAGGTTCGAATCCTTCCGTCCCAGATCGTTTCAATCAGAAACGACAAATGGAATCACATTGTATCCGACAGTAAACATAAAATTGTTAAAGAAAAAGAAAATCTTTATAAATATAAATGAATAAATGAACGAACAAGTCTATATATTATGTATTGTTATTGTCCTATTTTAGTAAAAATCATTCGGTTAAGTGAAAAAGAATCCGAAATTCCTTAAATATCCATAATTACTTATGGATTACTTACGGGAAAAATATTGTATATGATAGATACGAAAAAATAAGAATAAGAGGAGTATGATTTTCTCTTTTCAGATGAAAGAATAACGACCTTAATCTTACCTTACACGATACCTTTTCTATTCCATGCCCATGAAAGCCAATAAACTTTATTCCAAATCTATCTATGTTTTAAATTAAACAATTTATAATTCAATTGAACATGATGAAAATTTGTACCTCTTTAGTGAATGAGATATCTGCTAAAAATTTGGAGTTATTCATTGTGAGTGCGTCGACTTGTTGATTGAATTAGAGATCAAATTCAGTCATGAACGAAAATATGTTTTCCGGCTATAACCCGAAGTCGGAGATTCTTTAAACTATTTTTACGGAATTTTTCATGATATGAATCTTTGGTACTCAAAAGAAGTGTGATAAATCGATATTGTCGAGAAACTTCCGACCTTTCCAGGTCATTGGAATAGCTTATTTAGTTAAAATGATTTTGTTCCGGGATTTGGAATACCTTAAATACCTTTAAGGTCCTTCTTTTTCTTTTGAGGTTTATAGCTTATTTGGTCGAGAAAGATGGGCCTCCATCATTTCATGATTGGTCGTCCCGAACAATCTATTAAAGATATAAATAAGTCTTAAGCAAACTCGTTTATTCGTCTTTTTTTTTTATTAATTTATATGATATGGGGTTCAAAAATTGTTTTTGAGCCCTCTCCAGAAAATACTTATCTATCCATAGATAGATAGAAAATATGGACTATACTATTACTATATAGTAATAATACTATTATAGTATAGTATAGTATTATGTACCGGTATATACTGTTCGACCCAATGACTATTCATCATTCTATATTGAATCAATTTCATATTATATTGGTTCGAAATGAAATTAGAGAAATGTTATGGTAAAACTTCGTTTGAAACGATGTGGTAGAAAGCAACGTGCGACTTGAAGGACATGATCGGCTGTGGATTCTGACATCCACCATTTTCTATAAGAATGAAGATGCCCTCAGCTCGACATAGTTTGTTCTATTCCACTAGGAACCTAATTTGTGTTAGGTACTAATTTAAATAGTACATGATGAAGCTCGAGCAGAAAAAGTAAAAGTATTGATTCATTTATCGGGGAGAAGAATCTAGGGTTAGTGACAATTAATAAGTTGGACCAACTTTGTAAGTATATCCTCAATATAGAAATCGAAAGGGTAAAATTAAAACAAGTAAAAAACGCAAAAGGTATGTTGCTGCCGTTTTGAAAGGAATAAGGATCACCGAAGTCATGTCTAAACCCAATGATTTCACAAAGCAAAGATAAAGGATTCCGGAACAAGGAAACACTATTTTCAATTGTCTCAACAATTGTATCAGAATCAGAATGAAGAATCAAAAAAGATTCGAGACGAGATAAACAAAGGAGGTTAGAGACAGCTCAATAAATGTCTAAGGAGTTCCCCTCGAACTCTTTCAGAATTACTCAACTTGAGTTATGAGTACGACTGAGATTTACTTTTTCTGTAAGGAATAAGAAAACCACTTAAATCATATTTTAATTTATGATTTTATAGATCCATGGGCCAATTATATACTTAAATATAGAGAAATTAGAATCATTTTTCTCGAGCCGTATGAGGAGAAAACCTCCTATACGTTTCTAGGGGGGGTGAATTGTTTATCTACATCTATCCCGATGAGCCATCTATCGAATCGTTGCAATTGATGTTCGATCCCGAAGAGACGGAAGAGATCTTCGAAAAGTGGGTTTTTACGATCCGATAAAGAATCAAACTTATTTAAACGTTCCTGTTATTCTATATTTCCTTGAAAAGGGCGCTCAACCTACAGTAACTGTTCATGATATTTTAAGGAAGGCAGAATTCTTTAAAGAAGGAACTTCGAGTTAATTATGAATTTTCATTAAAAATTTTCAAATTTCAATAAAAATAAAGTAAAAAAAAAAGATAGAGGGTAACTAGCCTCTATCTTTGTGTAATTATTTCCCCGGAATTTACCGACAAAGGCGGGATACATTTTTCTTATGATATCTCTATTGATTGAATGAGCTCGAGATTTTTTCTCTATCCCTTCTTTATTTTTCCATTCAAATTTCTTATTTCTCTTCTTATTTCTCTTATGCTAATCCAACGCAAGGCTTTTTTTTTAGAAAAAAAAAATAATGGATTTTCTCAATATTCCATTCATATTGACAATGTTGTATTGAACCAATATAATTCGATCGTAGATAAAGAAATCCGTTTATCCCTACCCCATATTGGTTCTTTCCTTCACTTAAATCAAATGAGGGAGGGTTTTGCTGGATTTATTGTAATACAAGACATATTTTCTTAACAACAAAAAAACATACACAACGGATCAAGAGAAAAATGGGTGTCAATTTGAAAATCTATATCGGATTGGGAATCTATTGTTTTTTAATCCGATCCGCTCATTTTTATATTTTTATGTTTATTACAATTACAAATTGATCAACAAATCTTTCTTTTACATTTCGATTTGTTGCTAGTTCAATGTTTTTATTTTGACGGAGTTCTCCGCAGTACAATCCAATTAAATTTTTGCATTTCGATCGTATCTACACTAACACTAATATATATATATATATTATATATATATATATTTTGATATATTTTTTATTTTCCGGGTTGCTAACTCAATGGTAGAGTACTCGGCTTTTAAGTGCGACTATGATCTTTTACACATTTGGATGAAGCAACGAATTCGTCCAGACTATTGGTAGAGTCTATAAGACCACGACTGATCCTGAAAGGTAATGAAGGAAAAAACAGCATGTCGTAATAAGATATAAATTGATTTATTAATCTATTTTTTTTTTATTCAAATAGAACTTTGAATTTATCCTTACTAGATCGTTACAAAATCAAAATATTGTGTTGATTTTTTTAAAGGGACAAAAAAAATTCACATTTACAATTTGGTCTAATGAATAAATGGATAGAGTCCTATGGCTCCAATTCTGGTAAAACAAAAAGCAACGAGCTTATGTTCTTAATTTGAATGATTACCCAATCTAATTAGACGTTAAAATAGATTAGTGCCTGATGCGGGAAAGGGTTCTCCTATGAGTGGACCATTGATTCTTTTTTTTTTTAATCCTAACTATTCTCCATTATGAATTGGAGACAGATGTGTAGAAGAAAGAGTATACTGATAAAGAGAATCTAATTTATTCCAAAATCAAAAGAGCGACCGGGTTGCAAAAATAAAGGATCTTGGACCCTCTGTTTATTATAATAAACATAAACCAATTCCAATTGGAGATAAAAAGATAGGAAAGAGATCTGTTGATTGAACTCCCCGTCTCGGGGTATATCTTTTGATTTATACTGAGTAGATAGTATACTATCTATTATAGTATATACATAATCTATACCCTGTTCTGACCATATTATATTGCACTATGTATCATTTGATAACCCAAGACACGCCCCCCTGTCTCCGTTTTAAATAGAGAAATTGAAATGGAAGAATTACAAGGATATTTAGAAAAAGATGGATCTCGGCAACAAAACTTCCTATATCCACTTATATTTCAAGAGTATATTTACACACTTGCTCATGATCATGGGTTAAATAGTTCGATTTTTTACGAACCCATGGAAATTGTGGGTTTAGGTTATGACAATAAATCCAGTTCCGTACTTGTGAAACGTTTAATTACTCGAATGTATCAACAGAATTCATTGATTTATTCAATGAATGACTTTAACCAAAATCGATTCGTTGGGCATAACAATTTTTTTTATTCCAATTTTTATTCTCAAATGGTATCAGAAGGTTTTGCAGTCATTGTGGAAATTCCATTCTCGCTTCGATTAGTACCTTCCTCCGAAGAAATACCCAAATCTCAGAATTTACGATCTATTCATTCAATATTTCCCTTTCTAGAGGACAAATTGTCGCATTTAAATTATGTCTTAGATATACTAATACCCTATCCTATTCATCTAGAAATCTTAGTGAAAATCCTTCAATGCTGGATCCAAGATGTTCCCTCTTTGCATTTTTTGCGATTCTTTCTCCATGAATTTCATAATTGGAATAATTTTATTACTCCGACTAAATCTATTTCCGTTTTTTCAAAAGAAAATAAAAGACTATTCCGGATCCTGTATAATTCTTATGTATCTGAATATGAATTTGTATTCGTTTTTCTTCGTAAACAATCCTATTATTTACGATCAA